TAACCGAACTCAAAAGAGAATTCATTATTTATGGTCCAAGACCATAGATTTTGATGAATGCAATTTCGAGTTATTTGCTGAAGAAATAGATAGAATGAAAAGATCATAACTATAGTTAACAAAAAAATACTAAGAAAAGTCCACATACGACGAAGATTCCTTGTTGCTGTCGGAAAAAGTAAAAGTCCAACTCCTAGTAAAATAGGAACTGGAAGTGGAATGAAAGGTATGACCCATGAATATTGATATGTATGTTCCATAAAATAAAAAACTTTCTTCTTAATTAATTATTTCTGATTCACTGGTTTCTATCTTTTTTTTTTCAAAGGGGGCACAGGATATTTCAAACCTAAATGAAATTTTTTGCGAATTAGTATGAGTCCTTCATAAATCCTTCAAAATATATATCTACATATATTCAAATTATTCAAATCAAAGGATTAGAAGTGATTAAATAATATCACTAAGTTACTGTGAAAAATAAATAATAATTTTTCTTTTTATTATTAATACTAAACAAAATTTTTATTTTATGCAGATACAGAAAACGTCAATTATTATTACGTAATACAATAATTTATATACATATATTTAAGACGAGAACAAAGATTTACACGACAAAAAAGTATTTGATATTAAAAAAGATTTTACCTAAAAAACAAAGTTATTTGAATTTGATTATTTAGAATCATTAAGGAATTCATTATTGAATTGAGTGATTGTCTTCTATATACAATAAATGAGAATGAGACTTTTATTTGTAAAAAAGATTATGATAGCCGACATCTTTCTTTACATATGAATGAAGAAATTTCATAATTTTTTTTTATATCATAATAGAATCTATCAGTATAGATTAATTAAACGAGCTCTCTCGCACGTATTTTAAAAATGAAATTCAAAAATTTGAATTTTTTTATTTAATAATTTAATAAAAAATTATTAAATAAATAGAAAATAAAAAAAAAAGTTAAAGAAAAATAGACAAAGATCGGGTTCTTAAACTTTTCTATTTCTTTTTTTTGTTTGAATAATATTTTATCCTATTTTTACTTTAAATATTTATTCTTTTTTTTTTTGTTTTGAAAATAATTATATAATCTAAAGAAAAAAACTAACTAACTAGATAGGGAGTAAATAATAGATGTCTTTCACATCCAATTATACCAGTGAATAACTTTTTCATTTTTGAATGGCAGTTCCAAAAAAACGTACTTCTATTTCGAAAAAGCGTATTCGGAAAAAAAATTGGAAAAAGAAGGGATATTGGGCAGCATTGAAAGCTTTTTCGTTAGGGAAATCTCTTTCTACAGGTAATTCAAAAAGCTTTTTTGTACAACAAATAAATAACAAAACATTAGAATAATTGGCCTAACTTAAACTTAAAAATACATTTTTTTTTAGAATGAAATAAAGACAAGATATACATAAAAAAAAAGGTTTCACATTTTTTTTATTTAATAAAATAATATATGAATATGATTTTTTTGGGGGGGGATTCTTATTTTCCCCATCACTAACTTGTTGTAATAATAAAGATCTTAGATTTCTTCTTCTATAGTATTTCTATTGAAAAAGAAAAAAAAAGAAAATAGAGAAGAAATCTAAGATCTTTAAGAAAAGTCAATAGGTTCTTGCAATTAATTGATTTAAGTTAAATTTTTTGAACTCTTATACCTTTCTGAATGATTATTTCTCCGAATTATTATATCCCTTGCTTTCGATCGAATTGATAAAAGTATCTTTCACTATTAGTGGATAGATATTATATCTGAATAATATATGATTTGTAACTGATCCAAAGAATTTTATGTTTGTACAAGAAGATCAATCAAGATAAATATCTTGATAATTATTATTTGAATTGCTCTTTATAAATTAGACAAAAAAAGATTTTCGAAAAGTATGATTTTTTATAAAAATAAAAGATTTTTTTTATATTTTTTTTATTATAAACCCAATTCAGTACCTAATTAGTTTGGTAAATTAGAAGACAAATTAACAAAGAAAATTCCTAATAATTAATACAAAAAGTTATAAAAATTATAAAAATCTTTTAAGTTAGATATTGTATTGAAATTAAAATCTGAATCTGTAAAAATATGATTTTTTTATTTTATTAATTGATAAATTTTTTTTAATCATTTAATCATATAAATGAGAAAAAAATCATTCACAAAGAAAAAAAATGATAAAGAGCATTTTGAGTTCTATCTTTGGATTGAAATACCAACTAGTTTATTTAGTTACGTTTTTAATTCTATTCTAGGAAAAGAAAACATATAAAGTAGAAAAAAAGTGAATTTGATAATTTTTAAGTAACTGAGACTAAAAAAAAGATCGTAATTGAATTCAAAACCAGAAATCCAATCCCTATTAAATTAAACAAATTTTTATTCATCAAATCGATTGTAAATTCCATTGAATTTACTCTTTATTTAAATCTCGACGATTGAATAAAAATTTGTTAGTATTGTTTTGAACAAGTTGCCGCTATGGTGAAATTGGTAGACACGCTGCTCTTAGGAAGCAGTGCTAGAGCATCTCGGTTCGAGTCCGAGTAGCGGCATAGCAACATAAAAGAGATATTATAAGTTTTATAATAAATTTAATTACGGATTTGAATTTCATATAATCGGGTAAACCCTACTATTAATTATTAATTTTTTTAACAATTTTTTTTATGATTTTTTCAATTTTTGAGCATATATTAACTCATATATCCTTTTCGGTCGTTTCAATTGTAATGACAATTTATTTTTTAACCTTATTAGTTGATGTAAATGAAATCATAGGATTTTATGATTCATCAGATAAAGGCATGATAATTACTTTTTTTGGTATAACAGGATTATTATTAACGCGTTGGACTTATTCAGGACATTTCCCATTAAGTAATTTATATGAATCATTAATTTTTCTTTCATGGGCTGTTTCGATTATTCATATGCTTTCCTATTTTAATAAAAAACATAAAAATAACTTAAACGCAATAACTGCGCCAAGTGCTATTTTTATTCAGGGTTTTGCTACTTCAGGTCTTTTAAAACAAATGCCTCAATCCGCAATATTAGTCCCCGCTCTCCAATCACAGTGGTTAATGATGCACGTAAGTATGATGGTATTAGGCTATGGCGCTCTCTTATGCGGATCATTATTATCAATAGCTCTTCTAGTCATTACATTTCGAAAAGTCAAACCTGGAAAAAATACTATTAAAAGTAATTTTTTGTTAAATGAATCATTTTCTTTTTGTGGACTTTACTACATGAATGAAAGAAATAATATTTTACTAAGACAAAACATTAATTTTAGTTTTTCTAGAAATTATTACAGGTATCAATTGATTGAACAATTGGATTATTGGAGTTATCGTATTATTAGTCTTGGTTTTATCTTTTTAACTACCGGCATTCTTTCAGGAGCAGTATGGGCTAATGAGGCATGGGGGTCATATTGGAATTGGGACCCAAAAGAAACTTGGGCATTTATTACGTGGACCATATTCGCGATTTATTTACATATTCGAACAAATAAAGATGTTAGGGGTATAAATTCTGCAATTGTGGCTTCTATAGGCTTTCTTTTAATTTGGATCTGCTATTTTGGGGTCAATCTCTTAGGAATAGGTTTACATAGTTATGGTTCATTTACATCTAATTGAATTAATTGAATAAAAAAAAATAAACAAACGGATCCAAATCTAAAAAAGGATACCATCCATATATAACTTAATATTAATATAAGTTAAGAAATAAAATTTAGTGGTAAACCATCAAGAACCTTTTGAATCAAGTAGTGTAATGATTCAAAAGGTTCCTACAATACAAACGCTAAAGACCTCTGATTCCAATTCAATTAAATTGATTTTTTAATTTAAATAAATTTAAACTTAAGATAAATTAAAAAAAATGAAAAAAAAAATCAGTTTTTTTTTTCATTTTTTTTATAATTCCTGAAAACTATCCATAAAAATAATTAGATAGAATAGATTCGACCTTGTCACTTGCTAGTGAGAGCACAAAATCAGGATAAATACCAATACCAATTATGGGTAGAAGAATAGAGATTGAAAGAAATAACTCTCGGGGTCCAGAATCAAAGAAAGAAAAGTTTTGAACATTAATTAACTTGTATCCATAGAACATTTGGCGTGACATAGATAATGAATATATAGGAGTTAATATCATTCCAATTCCCATTAAAAAAATAATTAGTATTTTTGACATTAAGAAATATTTTTGGCTAGTAATTATTCCAAAAAAAACTATTAATTCTGCAACAAAACCACTCATGCCCGGTAATGCAAGAGAAGCCATCGATAAGATAGTGAACATTGTAAATATTTTTGGAATATAGATAGCCATTCCACCCATTTCGTCAAGATAAACAAGACGGATTCTATCATAAGTTGTTCCTGCTAAGAAAAAAAGTGCAGCGCCAATAAATCCATGAGAGATTATTTGGAAAATAGCTCCATTGAGTCCAGGATCCGTTATAGAACCAATACCTAGAATTATGAAACCCATATGAGATACAGAAGAATAGGCTATTCTCTTTTTTAAATTACGTTGATCAGGAGATGTTGAAGCTGCATAAATTATTTGGATTGTACCAACTACCATCAACCAAGGAGAAAATATAGAATGAGCATGAGGTAATAATTCCATATTGATTCGAATCAATCCGTATGCTCCCATTTTTAATAAGATTCCGGCGAGAAGCATACAAGTGCTGTAATGTGCCTCTCCGTGGGTGTCAGGTAACCATGTATGTAAAGGTATAATCGGTGATTTGACAGCAAAAGTAATAAGAAATCCAATATAAAATATTATTTCTAGTGTGACAGGATAGGATTGATTAGTTAATATTTCTAAATTTAATGTTGGTTCGTTGGAACCATATAAACTTATACCCAAAACTCCTATTAATAGAAAAATAGAACTTCCTGCAGTGTACAAAATAAATTTTGTAGCTGAATACAGACGTTTCTTTCCCCCCCACATGGATAAAAGTAGATAAACCGGAATTAATTCTAATTCCCACATGATGAAAAAAAGTAAAAGATCTCGAGAAGAAAATGATCCTATTTGACCGCTGTACATTGCTAAGATCAGGAAATGGAATAATCGGGAATCCCGAGTAACTGGAAAAGCTGCTAAAGTAGCTAAAGTAGTGATAAATCCCGTCAGTAAAATAGTTCCTATAGAAAGTCCATCTATTCCCAGTCTCCAGTAAAAATCAAAAATATTGATCCATTTATAATCTTCGGCCAGTTGAATTAACGGATCGTCAATTTTAAAATTATAAAAAAAAGCGTAGGTCGTTAGAAGAAGTTCTAAGATACATATGCATATAGTATACCATTTCTTGACTTTATTTCCCCTATGCGGAAAAAAGAACATTAATGAACCAGCAGATATTGGAAAAACTACAATTATTGTTAACCAAGGAAAATAATTCGTGGTAAAGACAAGATACACCAGGTCCAAAGAACTCGTACTCAAAAAAAATATATAAATAAAATTCAAATATAATTTGAGTACGAGTCCTTGTCAATAAAAAAAATCAAATGTATTCAAATGAGGTTTTCGGTAACGTATCAATAAGCTAAACCCATACTTCGAGTTGTTTCATGCCATAAATAAACTCGAACGCTCAAGAAATCCGTTGGACAGGCGGATTCACATCTCTTACAACCAACACAGTCTTCTGTTCTTGGAGCGGAAGCAATTTGCTTAGCTTTACATCCGTCCCAAGGTATCATTTCTAATACGTCTGTAGGGCATGCTCGGACACATTGAGTACATCCTATACAGGTATCATAAATTTTTACTGAATGTGACATAGGATCTATAGTTTTTTGAATATCATAAATTTTCAATCTAGTAAACTTGTAACTGAATCATATATTAAAATACTAGATAAATCAATGATTTCCTTTACCAGAAATTTTCTAATGAATTCTGGTTCAATTGATAAAAAAAATAGGGCCAAAATACTTTGATTTCTTACATTTTCACAAATATCATCTACTAGAACCTATTATATATGCTAATTGAAATCTATGATTTTTTTACTTATTCAATAAGGTCGATTGGTTGATGCGAGTTGATTTTCTGTTACGATAAATTGACGAGATTATAGCTGATCCAATAGCTGCTTCAGCGGCTGCAATTGCTATAACAAAAATGGAGAAAATATCTCCTTTTAGTTGGTGATTATCAAAAAAATCAGAAAATGTTACGAAATTCATATTAACGGCATTGAGTATAAGTTCAAGACACATAAGAGCCCTAACCATATTTCGACTCGTGATCAATCCATAAAGACCGATAGAAAATAAATAGGCACTCAAAACAAGTACATGTTCGAGTATCATTGATCAACTCCTTATCAATTTTGATTGATTTTTCAATATGAACAAAAATTCAACGGATTCAATCGACTAGAATATAACAAAAAAAGTACGAACAAAAAATATATTGGGTAATATATATCAAATAAAAAATCTTCTATATTTAAAGATGAAATCGTATTCAATCAAATTCAATTGAATGAAAGGAAAAGATGTGATAACATAAAAAAGTTTTATTTGGATTGTTCTTTACTAATTAGAAAGTTTTTTATTGACGAGCCACAGCAATTGCACCTATCAAAGCAACTAAAAGAATTATCGAAATGAGTTCAAATGGAAGAAAAAAATCTGTTGATAAATGAATTCCTATTTGTTGACTATTACTTATCAAATCTTGCTCTAGAATCTGATTTAATCTTGTAGTCCAAATCACCCCATACCATGACGTATCCAGAATAGTAGTAATTAACGAAAGAAGAATACTTGTACAAACCAACGAAGTAATCCCATCCCCAACGGTCCACAGATTTAAATCTTTCGAATATTCTGAACCATTCATGAACATCACAGCAAATATGATTAAAACATTTATGGCCCCCACGTAAATAAGGAGCTGTGCAGCAGCTACAAAATGGGAATTTGATAGAATATACAATAAAGATATACAAACAAGAACAAATCCTAAGGAAAAGGCCGAAAATATTGGGTTGGGAAGTAATACCACTCCTAGACCTCCTAATATAAGACCGGATCCTATAAAAACTAAAAGAAAATCATGTATTGGTCCAGGCAAATCCATTATATTATGTAAAATAGTTAAAATACGAAACAAATGTTTTTCATGACCTTATTGACTTAACTAGGGAATCTTTTTTTATTATGTTTTTAATAGAGTTAAATTCGAATCTAATGGATATTATGAATTGATGTAGATACAATTATTGGACAATTTCGCTTTTTTCGTTAATTCTAAAGTGTATTTTGAACCTATCCATTTCAACAAAGTAATTACGAATATATTAGATTAAGAGAATGAGCCTTAATAATTTTGAATTATTGTTTAATCAAATTAAGAGGTTTATCCATTTTTTGTTTGAGGTGAATTCAAAATTGTTCGAATAGTATAATCCTCAATTACTGACATTGGTAAACGACCCAAAGCTATTTGATTATAATTCAATTCGTGACGATCATAAGTTGAAAGTTCATATTCTTCAGTCATTGACAAACAATTTGTTGGACAATACTCAACACAGTTCCCACAAAATATACAAATTCCAAAATCAATACTGTAATTAAGCAATCGTTTTTTTCGAAAATTAATTTCAAATTTCCAATCAACAACAGGCAGGTCTATAGGACATACTCGAACACATACTTCACAAGCAATGCATTTATCAAATTCAAAATGGATTCGACCGCGGAAACGTTCTGATGTTATTAATTTTTCATAAGGATATTGAATAGTTACAGGTAAACGATTTGTGTGGGATAAGGTAATCATGAAACCTTGACCAATGTACCTTGCAGCTCGTGCGGTTTGTTGACCATAATTCATGAACCCGGTTATCATAGGAAGCATATCGTAAATATCTATAAACAATTTTATCTTTGTTTCTTTCTCTTGTTTAAAACAAGTAATGAATGTTGGATTCATTTTTCATTTACAGTGAAAAGAGTTGGAAAGAAGTTGTTAATAATAGATTACCGAGCGAAATAGGTAAAAGAAATTTCCATCCAAGGTTTAATAGTTGGTCCATTCTTAGCCTAGGTAAAGTCCATCTTGTTGTGATAGAAATGAACAAGAACAAATAAGTTTTAGCCAATGTAATAAAGATACCAATTATTGTTCCAATAATTTGATCCCTTTCAAATAATTCAGGAATAGATATATACGGAATAGAAATATTCCAACCGCCCAAGTATAGAACTGTTACAAATAATGACGAAACTAATAGATTTAGATAGGAAGCAACGTAAAATAAACCAAATTTGATACCTGAATATTCAGTTTGATAACCTGCTACTAATTCTTCTTCGGCTTCTGGTAAGTCAAAAGGTAACCTCTCACATTCTGCTAGGGAAGAAATTAGAAAAATGATAAAACCTATGGGTTGACGCCACAAATTCCATCCCCAAAAACCATATTTTGATTGTACCTCAACTATATCAACTGTACTTAAACTGTTAGATAATCCTAGTCGGTGATAACATTACTATTTCCGCCGCTATTACAAAACCGTACATGAGGGTTTCGCCTCATACGGCTCCCCTGGGGCCACAAATAAATCTAAAGACCAGATTAGTATTATTTATATGGATATGGTGTGTTATAAATCTAAATCTATCGGAGGGTCCCGAATTAGACCAATGGAATTCTGTCTGCTCTAACTCTAATAATAAACAAAAAGTGCTTCGGAATTCATCTCATCCTTTACGAATTAAAATTTATATTTGTTGAGTAATAATTTAATCCTTCAATAAAATACTCCTTGTCAAAATATCAATAAGTTTTTCAGCCCATTGTTGTTTTCGATTACGAACAAGAATGAGACATCCTATTAGTTTATTATTAATGACATAAATTCTATTTTGTTTACGAAATATATGAAAAAAAAAAAAGATCCCTTTTTCGTTCCTATTCTTCTTTTTGAGAAAAAAAGTTAGTGGATTTTAAAAATAAAGGATTATTTCGTTTCTGATAATCATTACGTTTATCGGTGGATAGGAACATACTCTGAATCGGAATCTTGGGGAGTACTGTCCTGATGATTTCTACCAATTTTAAGCCCCAATTAACCTTCTTTTTTTTATGTTATGTTATGCATAAATATCCTTTTTAATTTGGTTAATCTCTATTACTAATTCTTTGTGTATTTTTGTGTTTCTAACTATCCACTCACTTTTGCCTAATCCCGACTCACTTACTAATACATGTATGTTAACCCATACAATTAATAGTGAAAACGTCATACGGTTAATCTTTTGAACCCGCTTCAAGCCAGGATGACTAATCAACCAGTCTTGGGGTAAAGCTTTGTTTACGAGCATGTTTATTTCCACTTAACCTTTGTACATAGGAAATGAGACTCAATTTTTCTTTTTACTGCGAATTTCTAAGCCGTTTTTTTTCACTCATATATAACTATCAAATTTCCTTTATTGACATTAACCCGAAAGATAAATACTAAAGATATATATTCAATTCTATTTGTCTAGAACGGAAGGAATAGGAAAAAGAAAAGTTTATGTTTCAACGAATCACACGTAGAGATATTGATAAAACACATAGAGTTAATGGTATTTCATAACTAATCGATTGAGCAGCAGCTCGCAGACCACCTAAAAAAGAATATTTATTATTTGATCCATATCCTGACATAAGAAGTCCAATAGGAGCAATACTTGAGATGGCAATCCATAAAAAAATACCGATATTGAGATCAGCTAAAACAAGGTGATTGCTAAAAGGAATTACTGAATAACTTAGTAAAATTGAGATAACTGCTATAGACGGTCCAATACTAAATAAACCAGTATTTCCCCTAGATGGACGAAGATTCTCTTTGAAAAGTAGTTTTGTCCCATCTGCTAGAGCTTGAAGAATTCCCAAGGGACCGGCGTATTCAGGCCCAATACGTTGTTGTATCCTTGCAGATATCTCTCTTTCTAACCACACAATTACTAGTACACCTGTTAGGATCCCCAATACAAGAGAAAATATAGGGACAAGTATCCATATGAGTCCATAGACCTCTTTTAAAGATTCCAATCTGACAAAAGAATTCATAGTTTGTACGTCTGTTGTATGAGTTATCATTTTAACGATCAACTTCTCCCATAATTATATCTATGCTACCGAGTATCGTCATAATATCAGCCAATTTCATTTTTTTAACTAGTTCAGGAAGAATTTGCAAATTAATAAAACCCGGTGGGCGGATTTTCCATCTCCAAGGAAAACCACTTTGATCCCCTATCAGAAAAATTCCCAATTCTCCCTTTGGAGCTTCAACTCTTACATAAAGTTCTTGTTTCGACAATTCAAAAGTAGGAGAAGGTTTTTTACTAATGAATCGATATTCAAAATCATTCCATTCTGGATTCCTTTTTCTATCAAAGCCTCTGCTTTCTAAATTCTCATAGGGACCCCCCGGAATTCCTTCCAGAGCCTGTTGAATAATTTTTATGGATTCCGTCATTTCGCTAAGTCGTACTAAATAACGAGCTAATGAATCTCCTTGGTTTTGCCACTGAATTTCCCATTCAAATTCATCGTAACACTCATAACGATCAACTTTACGAAGATCCCATTGTATTCCAGATGCGCGTATCATGGGTCCGGATAAACCCCAATTTATTGCTTCTTCCCCACCAATAATCCCTACTCCTTCAACTCGTTCTAAAAAAATAGGATTTCGTGTAATAAGTTTTTGATATTCAACAACCTCTGTTAAAAAATAATCGCAAAAATCCAAGCATTTATCTATCCAACCATGAGGTAGATCAACCGCTATTCCTCCGATACGAAAATAATTATGCATCATTCTCATACCAGTGGCAGCTTCGAATAGATCATATACAAATTCTCGTTCTCTGAAAATATAGAAAAAAGGAGTCTGTGCACCAATATCTGCCATAAAAGGTCCGAGCCATAACAGATGAGAAGCTATACGACTCAATTCCAGCATAATTACTCTGATATAGCTGGCCCTTTTAGGAACTTGAATATTTCCCAATTGTTCTGGGCCATTTACGGTTATTGCTTCTGTAAACATAGTAGCTAAATAATCCCATCGTGTTACATAAGGTAAATATTGTATAATTGCTCGGTTTTCCGCAATTTTTTCCATTCCTCTGTGTAAATAACCTAATATTGGTTCACAGTCAACAACATCTTCACCATCTAGAGTAACAATTAGACGAAGAACACCATGCATAGACGGGTGGTGAGGTCCCATATTGACTATCATAAGGTCTTTTCCTGTAACTGGTATATTCATAAGTTTTTCCTTGATTTGTTCTTGCATGAATGAAATTGTTGAAAAAGAAGTTTATCAAAATTCAAGATCTAATAAATTAACTAAATTCCAAATTTTGGAATTTAACGATTTTTTGATTCCCGAATATCCAACTGATTAATTAATTCTTTATAACGTACTCTATTTTTTTTTGACAAATAAGCCAGCAGTCGTTGACGTTTTCCCAGAATTTTCCGTAGACCTCTCTGAGATGAATAATCTTTTCTGTGCAATTCCAAATGTGAAGTAAGTCTTCGTATCTTATTGGTGAAACTGAATACTTGAAATTCAATGGATCCCCTGTTTTCTTCTTTTTTTTCTTGAAATGAAATGAATGAATTTTTTATCATAAAAAGAAATCCTTCTTTTTTGAATATGAATTTAAAGATATGAATTTTACTGATCAGTAATAATAATGCTGGTTATTTTTGTACAAGGATCTGAATTAAATTATCAACTTTTTTATTTGATCAAATTAAAAAAATTAATTAACTCAATTCCGAATTTGATTCGGATAGGTATCTAAAAAGCATGTTATATTTTTCTAGAAAAAAAATGGTATTTTCGATCGAAAATAAGAAGATTCCGTTGATCTTTTTATGGATCTGATTGGTATCTATGTCATTGATTAAATTAATCTCATTTAGAAAGATGAAATTTAAAGCAATCCATATGATGTGTGCATACGTTTTTTTTCATATACCAGAAATTAGATATTATATAGAGAAAATTGGATCTATCATCAATGAATTTGAAATTGCGGATACATATGTATTCTTATCATACTGAAATGATTTCCATTATTAGTATTAAACCAATAGCGATTCATACAAGCTAAATCTTCTAATCGAAAATTGGGCCAAAGGAATAACTTGAATTTCATTTGTTTCTTTTTATCTCTATCAAGATCTTTCTTTTTAGTCAAAACTTGACCACAGTTTTTGATATTCTTATCAAATCTTGAATTTCTATACCTAGCATTTATATTTTTTGATTTGAAACAAATTAAAATTCGAAATTCTCTACGTCGTTTAGGGGAGAGAATCTTTTCAGGAACAAAGAAATCATAATGATTTTTCTTTGTATTTCCAGTTTTTTTTTTATATTTTGTAATGGATTTATCAAAACTTTTTTTATTAATATAGCTTTTGTTTTTGTATCTTTGACTTATTTGATGCTTATTTTTATGAACCAATGAAATACCTACGGTTCTATATATAATAAGTTGTCCATCGTTTTTTACAGAGAGACGAACAGGTTCAATAATCAATATTCCTTTTTTCATTAATTTTGCAAAAGTTAAATTCTTCTCATTCATTAAAATGTCTAGGCTCATTTCTCCGCTTTGAATAGAAGATATAGCAATTTCGTTTGGATTTATCAGTCTAACCAAGAGACAATATACTTTTACATTATTGAGAACTTTTTGATTTAAAAACTCATTCCATCGCAATTGAAAACGCAAATACCTTGTGAGAAAGAAATCAAGTTCCGCTTCTGTATTGCTTTTGTATTGTTTTTTCTTTTTACGTTTTTTTATCTTTGATTCTGCATAATTTTTTTCAATATTTTTTTCTTGGTTTGCTAGAACTGATTCAGGATTTCCTTCTTTCTGTTTATCTGATTCAAGCTCCCCTTGGCCCACAAGTTCTTTTTCTTCTTGATTTGGATTAGAACTTACAAGGGATCTTTTTTCGTTTGATGGTATAAACCGCTTTTTCTTTCTAATGCTATTTTTATTAAGATTTTTATTTTCATTAAAAAGTAATTTGATTGGTATGACCCACGGTTTAAGTTTATATGCACTAGACAATAGGACAAATTCTGGAAAGAACCAAAATTCCACATTTACTATACGACGACTTAGTATTTCTTCATTCATTCCCATCCAATCAAAAAAGTTTCTTTTTTGATTGGCAAGGCCCGTCTTAGTTATTTTATCAATTTTTTGATAATTATTTACTTTTGTCTTAATATTTTTTTTTTTACTCTTGGGATCGATCCAGGACTCAATATTGCCTTTTTTTCTAAACCAAAAGTTGAGAATTCTCCAATCCAAATATTTTCTATTCGGAATTTTCCCTATACCTCTAATATGATATTTTCCTAGAAAACTAGAGACTAGATAATTATCTATAGCAATGCTTATAGGCATATCAAAATTTTTTTCTTTATAATTAATTGATTTATAGCAAAAAAGATTATATATATAATCTTTTTTAAAATTATGTTTTTGATTGAATAATGAATCCGCCTCCAAATCATTTTGTTTTTCATAATTATAAAATTTGTCTTTTTCATATGAATCCTCGTTGTTTAAATTTTGATTTGGAACCAGAGAGTCTTGGTTGATTTTATTTCTCCATTTTTCGGCTATTAATCTAGACCATGCAATCGGAGGTAAATTGTATTGATAATTATTTCTTAACCAGTTTTTCCATTGATCTATTTCGCAATTGAAAAAGGTTTTATCTTTTAATTCATAATGAAAGATTCCTTCTTCGTGAAAAAAAAGCTTTATTTGATTCTTAACAAAAAAGGATCTTACACGTCTGTTATATTCAAAGAAAGCCTTTAACTTCTTTAATTTATAGAAGTTAATAACTTGAATTTGTGATAATTTGTAAAATACATATGCTTGTGAAAAAGAGGATAGGTCATAACCAGTTTTTTCATTTTTTTTTTTAATATTGGATATTAAGTTTTTTCTAGTTGAAATAAAATAAATGGTATTTTTTTTTTTTTTATTAATTTTTTCTTGATTTTCTTCATTCTTGTAAATGTATTTATCAATTATTTTTTTTGTTGATTCAAGAAAAAGTTGTGTAGTGATTCTTGGAATATTAATGATACCTAGAAAAATACCTGTATATATTTGTTCCATGAAAAATTTTATAAAAAAAAATGATTTACGAATTAATCGAGTATTTTTTCTTTTTAATATCTGCCAAATTTTTTTTAATGATTCCATCATTTTAGAATCATCACTTGGTTTTGGTTTGTTATAACTATTTACGTTTTTCTTTTCTTTTGGAATTTCTTCTATTTTATTTCTGATTGTCTTTGTTCTATCAATCAAATCTTTTATTTTATTTTCAGTTAGTGAAGAATTTGTCCATTCCATAGATCGATTTTGAACAGACAGTTCATGAATCATCTGATTACTAGTTATTGAATCTTTTTTAGTTTCATTTAATTCATATATTTCTCTCAGTCCAAATAATGGAATTAGATTTCGTTTTGAAAGTTCTTTTATTTTTCCTTTTAGAAATTCAAGTTTTTTGATAATCCAGTTTTTGATTTCTTGTACGACTTTTATAAAGATTTTTGCTCTTTCGTTTAAACTCCTTAAAAGCATAAAAGACTTAGTTTTCAATTTTTTCATTTTTTTTTTGAATTCTTTAGAAATAGGTTCAAAAAAAGAAGGTTCTTTTCGGGCAGAACCAAAAGGTAGTTCGGTTTCCATTCCCCAAACTGTTAAAAAACAAAAATCATTTTTTTCCCCTTTGTCTTTCGTTTTTTTCAGTGGATCCTTATGAGATGATTGGACTTTAGATTTATGCCAAGGTTTAAGACAAAAGGGAAATAGGATTTTTATCTGAATACCATCCGTTAACCAGT